CTAGTTACTTCGTTCTTTATTTCTATTTTTGAGAATCCTTAGGAAAAGTTTGTTCTTTTTCCACCGAGCTAAGAAAAAAAGGGGTGTCGATGCCTCTAGTAAACTAAAGTGATCGTTTAATAGCTATTTTGCTTCAATCTATCCTATAAAAAAAAAATTGAAGATTTAGTTACGATTAGAAATAGACTTTTCTATCTTTATCCATGGATCCTTTACTCATACTTATTCAATTGGAAGTTTTGATCCAATAAAAAAATTATGTTTCGTAATTTCATAATCCAATTTTTCAATTTATAATTGACTTTTGGAGACAAATCACGAGAATGTATATTATTCCTTGAATATTTCATTGAGAGGTAAAGGATTAAATCTTTTTAAGAAAGAAAGTTTTTAATCGGAATATAAATCAAACCGAAAGACCCCTTAACTACTGACAGGGTTAATAGAACGAATCACACTTTTACCACTAAACTATACCCGCTACAATATTATTATTGTATATAAACGGACTCTTTGTCGAACAAGGGACTCTGGTGTCCTCAAGATAGGATGAGCAAAAATCCTGAAAATGAGAGCGTTGTCGTTTTTCGTTAGAAGACTTGATAAAATTAGAAAGAGGGATACTCATTACCCTTGATTTTTTTTTCTTTTTATTATTTAGCCAAAATTCTTTGGCTATTAATAAATCAAATATTAATAAATCAAAATAGTGAAGAAGTCAGAAAAGAGAGAATAGAAATGCCTTTTTGTTATATTATTAGGAAGAGAAATAGTCCTTTTCTGCTTCGGATTATTCTTTTACTTTAGATTTCAAAAAATACCAAGATTTTTTTCTACAGCAAGCAAAGGAGATTGCGGAATTATAGGAATCGTAGATAATCATAGAAAAAAAAAAATGGATTTGAAAAAAAGAGCCCGGCCGGGTCGGGCTGACCAGGCCAAGCCGTGGAAATTCGAACTTAAAAAAGCCCGTCTTTTTTTTTCATATGAAAAAAAGATTTTGATATTTCTATAAAAAAAATGGAATGAAATTATTGATAAAAGTGGTATCTATAGAATAATCTATTTATTGAAATTTCTATTTCAAATAGATTATATAAAATCTATATATATAATAAGTAAAGAATAAAAAAAGAGCTTTTTTTTTTTTCAAGCATTATGATTCTTTTTTGAGAACTGTAACATAGTAATTATTCTTTTTGAATTAGGAGAGATGGCTGAGTGGACTAAAGCGTCGGATTGCTAATCCGTTGTGCGAGTTATTCGTACCGAGGGTTCGAATCCCTCTCTTTCCGTTTCGATTTTTGACAGTGGAATCGATCAAACAAATCCTAATACCATTTAATGTTAAATGAAGCAAGGAACCCCACTTTTTTTGTTTTATTCTTCGCGCCCGGGATTACGTCCTGGATCATTAGATAGGAATCCGAAGATGAAGAGCGAAACAAAGAATATTACTACGGTGTAAACAAAGAGTTTGAGAGTAAGCATTACACAATCTCCAAGATCGTTAAAAAAAAAAAAGAGAGAATAGATTCCCTATTTTTATACCACATATCCTATCTCGTTGACCTTGACACCAAGAAATCAAGGAAGCGATTTCTTTCTAGAAATTGTAGAAATAGAAAATAGTTTCAAAAATGTATTTATTTGCAACTTTTCATGACAAAAAAACGCCTTTCTATAGTGAGTGGTGGACTCCAAGTCTAAGTAGTCTTTTCGATTAAAAACGGGTTGGAATGAGGAAATGGGGTCACCCAGATTTATCACGGCTATCAAAAAATTTCAAAGTTTGAATTGAGGGTTCCTTCATACTGTCAGACCGATACTTATCTGATTTTGTCTCTGATTTTCTCAATTGTTAGAATTTTTTTCTCGAATTAATCATGAATTTTTCTAGGACAGTATTAAGGATCTCATCGAAAACTTACAGCGGCTTGCCAAACAAAGGCTAAGAGAAAAAAGAAAAGAGGTATTACTGGCATAACATCGACGATTGGATTCAAAAAAGCATAGGCTTCGGGCAATTTGGCGAATAAAAAACTATCCGAAAACGGCGTAGAATTAAAACAAAAACTGATCAAATTAAAGATATTAAGCATAACAAATTCATTTTTTTTCTTGGATATTATTTTGATTAAGTTATTAATCTATTTTGAGATAAGGAAAAAATTAAGAAAGGAAAATAAGTCTGATTAAAAAAAAACACATATTTCTTTGAACTCATCCAATCAAAAAAGCCCTTCCATTTTGATTTTACAAGAGAATTGAAGAAATGAGACTTTCATACAATATCTTAATTGAATTCCATATAATGATCAATAAATTCGGTTGAATTCTATATCTAGACGTGTCAAAATCCTAACAATAAACTAATCTATTTCATACATTTTAGGAACTCGAATTGACGAAAAAGGAATACCCATATTACTCTTTAGTAGTTTTAACTAGAAAGTAGTTTTAACTAGAAATCAAAATGGGGCGTGGCCCAGTGGTAAGGCAACGGGTTTTGGTCCCGCTATTCGAAGGTTCGAATCCTTCCGTCCCAGAGTATACTTGTTTTCTATATCAGAATAAAGATAAAAGAAAAAAAGTGGATCTTTCTTAACTGCCTTTTAAGATAAGATCGAAAATCGAGCATTCTTTTATGATTCATCATTCCCATAAAAATAAATTGGGAGAGTAGATAGGGGTTAATCAGTAATGTAAGAAAGATATCAATTTGAATATCTGTCTATGCCCAGCCCAAATCTTTTTGATAAAAAATCAAATTAGATACGAAAAGATGTTTTTTTTCTTTGAACCTCTTAGGTTATTTGGTGTTTGGTTCTAATGAATAATTGTAATTCTATTAACAATTGACGTGGGTGTGATTCATATCTCCCATCCGCTCTACTTTCGAGAAAGATTAGTTGGACCTCAAGCCAAAGAAGCCTCGAAAAAAAGGAGGGAATGTTTATACACAGAGATTGCTAACCTAATAGTGCCTTTTTTTTTTTTACTATTTTTTATTTTGTTTGTGAATCCTTACCTTAATTATAGATATGAAACTAAACAGAAACTAAATATTTAATATAGAATATCCAGAATTTCTTCTGAATATGGCAATTTCACATACTTTGTCATTCTGATTTTCTATTTCAGAATGAAATAAAAGAAAAACAGTGAAATTCAACTTTCTCCTTCATCAGTTTTTTTATCCAATTCAATTTTTAAAAATTGGATTTCTTTTTCTATCTAACTATCCCATTTAAATCATCGACGGTTCGATTTGAATCTCAATTCAATATATATGGATTTCTCTCTTTTATGGTGATCAAATACAATTTATGGATCAAACTTTATTTAAATCGAATAGGAAATTTTTTCAATTCAATATAAATATTGAATTGAAAAAATATTAGATTGTCGAATCTATATCTATCGACTTATTTGAAGATGCAACCAACGTAAGGCGGATTCAAAAAGATTCGTTTTTTTTATTTATTTGTTTTTATTTAAAATTGAGAATATTTCTGCTATATTTTTATTTTTGTAATAATAATAATAAAGAAATAGATATCTATTGTATTCATAGAAAATAGGGTTAATTTAAATTATTACTGAGACTTTTTCTTCATCATAAATTACCTATTTCTTTATTATTTTCATATTTGATTTGAATCTATTCATAATATGAATAGATTCATATAGAAGAATAAAATAAGTTTAATATTAAGTATATTAGGAAGAGCTATAGATTACTACGTACTGACTGAACCGATGACTATTCATGATTCCGTAATTCAATCAATTACTTACACACCTATTAAAAACCGGAGGAATCTTATGTTATGGTAAAACTTCGTTTGAAGCGATGTGGTAGAAAGCAACGTGCGACTTGAAGGACATGATCGATTTGCTGTGGATATTAAAACAAACCACCACCTTTTATTATATAGAAATGAAGGTGCTCTTGGCTCGACATTCTTTTCTACTCTTTTCTATCAGAACCCGTGTTTTTGTTGGGTTGGGATATAAACAGTATAGGGTGGAGCTCGAGTAGAAAATTTTGATTTGATTTTTAAAGGGAAAGGATCTAGGGTTAGTTAATGTAAATCAAATCAATAAGTTGGAACAACTTCGTACATAAGTCTATTTTTGATATAGAAATGGAAAGGGTCTGACTCAAAGCATTTTCAAATAAAAAAAAGCAAACCAGTTGGAATTGGTAAAGCTCTTTCGATCAAAAGATTCTCATGCGGGAATCAATTGTTCATACGATTCCTTGATAGAAAGAGATCACAAACACAAAAAAGAGAAAAAAGGGGCATGTTGCTGCCATTTTTTGAAATGATTAAAGATCTCCGAAGTAATGTCTAAACCCAATGATTCAAGTTAAAAATAAAGGATCCTGGAACAAGGAAATACCGTTTTCAATTGTCTCAATCACTAGATCAGAATAAAGAATCAAACTAGATTCTAAATAAGACAAACAAAAAGGGGTTAGAGACCACTCAATAAAAAAGAATAGCTAAGGATTTTTCGAGCTATTTGAGAGTTATCCAACTTGAGTTATGAGAGTACGAATGTTTTTTGCTTATTTCTTAAAAATAAGAAAGAAGGAAAAAGAAAAAGAAAGAGTAAAAAGAAGGAGTTCAATGTCCCATGGATTTGCTGGATTATGGATCGATTTGACATTCTAATTTCGTGTACACATAGATATAACTTAACTTCTAATCATTTTTTCTTGAGCCGTACGAGGAGAAAACTTCTTATACGTTTCTGGGGGGGGTGTTTATTATTCAATTCCATCTATTCTATCCCAATGAGCCTTTTATCGAATCGTTGCAGTTGATGTTCGATCCCGAAGAGAAGGAAGAGATCTTCGAAAAGTGGGTTTTTATGATCCGATATATAATCAAACCCATTTGAATATTCCTGCTATTTTATATTTTCTTGAAAGGGGCGCTCAACCTACAGGAACTGTTCATGACATTTTAAAGAAGGCGGGGGTTTACGGAACTTGATTTTTTTTAGTTAAAAAAATTTCATTCATTTTTAATTAATGAAATACAATTTTTTTTTTAATAAAATACAAAAAAGAGGGTGTGGGTGTGGATGACTCATATAGAGCTTTGAATCAATTTTTCTTTATTATTTCCTCCCCCTCCTTTGCTCTATTTATAGTGTTTTCTTAGTATTTTATTATAAGAAATAAAATACTAAGAAAACAAACTAATCAAAAATATTGAAATTTATTTTTTAATTTGATTCTTATAGTTTTTTATATTCTGTGATAATCATTTATATTAAACAGTCACAATCATATTGACAACAATGTATCAAACAAATATAATTCGATCGTAGATAAATAGATCCATTTCTATTTATCCTTATTCATGCCGCAGAGATTGGGTTTTTACTTATGGATTCTTTGAATTTGTTGTGATACAAGAAATGAGATTTTTTGCCTGATAGAAGAAGTTTTTTAATGAATAAAAATGGTTAACACAAGAAGTGTTTTATCAATTTTGACTTTTTCTAGTTCTATTTTTTTATTTTATATGAAAATTTATTGTATTTTTAGCGGATCTGAACGAATGCTTAGAATCGAGTAGAAATTTGAATTTTATTCAATTTCTTACTAATTGAATGTTTTGATTGTGTTATGAAATTCCACATTTTTGATTCCGGTTATATCTCCATATTCTTTTTGGGGTTGCTAACTCAACGGTAGAGTACTCGGCTTTTAAGTGCGGCTAGCATCTTTTACACATTTTTATGAAGAAAGGGATTCGTCCATACCATCGGTAGAGTTTCTAAGACCGCGACTGATCCTGAAAGGAATACATGGAAAAAATAGCATGTCGTATCAATAAAGAATTTAAAGTTTGGTCGAGTGAATAAATGGATAGAGTCCTAGGGACCAAATTGTGGGAAAACTAAAAGCAACGAGCTTCTTTTCTTAATTTGATTTGAATGATTACCCGATCTAATTAACTGTTAAAACTAAATTAGTGCCTAATGGGGTAAAGACCTTTCTCATGAGTGGATTATTGATTTTTTTTGAGTCCTAACTATTCTATTAGTTATTCCCTATTTCTTAGGGATTAGGCATGAATGTGTAAAAGAAGCAGTATATTGATAAAGAAAACATCTTTTTTTTTTCCAAAATCAAAAGAGCGATTAGGTTGAAAAAGAAAATAATAAAGGATTTCAAAAAATCTTCTTATCTTAGAACAAACATACATCAATTAAATGAAAAAGGAGAGTGTAGAGAATCCGTTGACGAATCCACCTATCTTCGAGGTATCTATTTTTGTTTATTCTTACTATGATAATACCTTGATTTGACTCTATCGCACTATGTATCATTTGATAACCGATTAGATCCCCCACCCTTGCTTTGGTTCAAATTGAGTTTGAAATGGAGGAATTTCAACAACTATATTTAGAACTAAATAGATCTCGCCAATATGACTTCCTATACCCGCTGATTTTTCGGGAGTATATTTATGGGCTTGCTCATGATTATGTTTTCAATAGAAATAAATCATCAATTTTGTTGGAAAGTGTGTGTTATGACAATAAATCCAGTTCACTAATTGTGAAACGTTTAATTACTCGAATGTATCAAGAGAATCATTTGTTTATTTCTGCTAATGATTCGAAACAAAATCAATTTTTTGGGCACAATAACAATAATCATTTGTATTCTCAAATAATATCGGCAGGATTTGCAGTCATTGTGGAAATTCCATTTTCCCTACGAGTAGTGTCTTATTTACAAGGGAAAGAAGTAGCAAAATATCATAATTTAAAATCAATTTATTCAATATTTTCTTTTTTAGAGGACAAATTATCACATTCAAATTCTGTGTTAGATGTAGTAATACCCCACCCCATCCATCTTGAAATCTCGGTTCAAGCCCTTCGCTACTGGTTAAAAGATGCCTCTTTTTTGCATTTATTACGGTTTTTTTTCTACGAGTATTTTAATTTGAAGAGTCTTAGTACTTCACAGAAATCCATTTCTATTTTTAATCCAAGATTATTCTTCTTCCTATATAATTCTCATATATGTGAATGCGAATTTATTTTCCTTTTTCTCCGTAATCAGTCCTATCATTTACGATCAATATCTTATGCAATCTTTCTTGAACGAATATATTTCTATGAAAAAATCAAACATCTTGTAGAAGTCTCTTCGAATGATTTTCAGAACAACTTATGCTTGTTCAAGGATCCCTTCATACATTTTGTTAGATATCAAAGAAAATGGATTCTCACTTCAAAAGATACGTCTCTTCTGATGAATAAGTGGAAATATTACTTTATAAATTTATGGCAATATCATTTTTACGTATGGTCTCAATCAGGAAGGGTCCATATAAAGCAATTATGCAAATATTCTCTTGACTTTCTAGGCTATCTTTCAAATGTCCAATTAAATCCTTCCGTGGTACGGAGTCAAATGCTAGAAAACTTATTTCTAATAGATAATACTATAAAGAAGTT